GCTAGCGTAGCTTAAACCAAAGCATAACACTGAAAATGTTAGGACGAACCCTAGAAAGTTCCGCAAGCACTAAAGGCTTGGTCCTGACTTTACTATCAGCTTTAGCCTAACTTATACATGCAAGTATCCGCACCCCTGTGAGAATGCCCTCAATCCCCTGTCCGAGGAAGAGGAGCAGGCATCAGGCACAAACCACTTAGCCCAAAACGCCTTGCTATGCCACACCCCCAAGGGAATTCAGCAGTAATAAACATTAAGCCATAAGTGTAAACTTGACTTAGTCAGGGCTACATTGGGGCCGGTAAAATTCGTGCCAGCCACCGCGGTTATACGAAAGACCCTAGTTAATAGACACGGCGTAAAGCGTGGTTAAGGAAATAAAAAATAAAGCTAAAGACCCTCTAAGCCGTCATACGCACCCCGAGGCATACGAAAACCAAACACGAAAGTAGCTTTAAAAAAGACACACCTGAATCCACGAAAACTAAGAAACAAACTGGGATTAGATACCCCACTATGCTTAGCCCTAAACCAAGATAATCAACTACATACACATCCGCCAGGGTACTACAAGCTACAGCTTAAAACCCAAAGGACTTGGCGGTGCCTCAGATCCACCTAGAGGAGCCTGTTCTAGAACCGATAATCCCCGTTAAACCTCACCACTTCTTGTTCCCGCCGCCTATATACCGCCGCCGTCAGCTTACCCTGTAAAGGCACAACAGCAAGCAAAATAGGTTCACCCAAAAACGTCAGGTCGAGGTGTAGCGTACGAGGTGGATAGAAATGGGCTACATTTTCTACAACAGAACATACGGAAGGCACCTTGAAACATGTACCCAAAGGTGGATTTAGTAGTAAAAAGCAAATAGAGCGTTCTTTTGAATTAGGCTCTGAGGCGCGCACACACCGCCCGTCACTCTCCCCCACACCCCCCCCCCCCATCCATAATAACATCAACCAACACCACGGGGAGGCAAGTCGTAACATGGTAAGTGTACCGGAAGGTGTACTTGGAATAATCAGGACGTGGCTAAGACAGTCAAAGCATCTCCCTTACACCGAGAAAACATCCATGCAAATCGGATCGCCCTGAGCCATACAGCTAGCCCAAGTACCCAAATAACACACAATATTAATAAAAACCCCATAAACTACCACAACATAAACTAAAACATTTTACCGCCCGAGTATGTGAGACAGAAAAGGCACCACTTTATGAGCCATAGAAATAGTACCGCAAGGGAACGCTGAAAGAGAAATGAAACAAATCATCAAAGCACAACAAAGCAAAGATTAAAACTTGTACCTTTCGCATCATGATTTAGCCAGCCCCACTGAGCAAAATGAATTTTAGTTCAAAGCCCCGAAACTAAGTGAGCTACCCCGAGACAGCCTATTACCAGGGCCAACCCGTCTCTGTGGCAAAAGAGTGGGAAGATCTCCGGGTAGAGGCGATAAACCTACCGAACTTAGTTATAGCTGGTTGCCTAAAAAATGAATAGAAGTTCAGCCTCACACTCCTTAACTCAAAACCTATAATTAAATGAACCAAAGAAACATGTGAGAGTTATTCATAAGGGGTACAGCCCTTAAGAAACAGAATACAACCTCACCAGGAGGTTAAAGATTACATTAAACAAGACATACTGCTCCAGTGGGCCTAAAAGCAGCCACCTAAACAGAAAGCGTTAAAGCTCCGGCAGAACAAATTCCACTATTTAAATATTAAATCTAAAACCCCTAACCCCATTAGGCTACCCCATGCCCACATGGGAGCAATACTGCTAAAATGAGTAATAAGAAGAAACTTTCTTCTCCAGGCCCACGTATATACTAGATCGGAAACCCCACTAGTAATTATCGAACCCAACCCAAGAGGGAAATGTGATAATATAAAATATCAAGAAACGCCCACATAAACCCAATCGTTAACCCCACACCGGAAAGCCAATATAAGGAAAGACCAAAAAAAAGGGAAGGAACTCGGCAAACAACCAAGCCTCGCCTGTTTACCAAAAACATCGCCTCCTGCAAAATCAATGTATAGGAGGTCCTACCTGCCCAGTGACAAATTTTTAAACGGCCGCGGTATTTTGACCGTGCGAAGGTAGCGCAATCACTTGTCTTTTAAATGAGGACCTGTATGAATGGTGAAACGAGGGCTTAGCTGTCTCCCCTTTCAAGTCAATGAAATTGATCTGCCCGTGCAGAAGCGGACATAAAAATACAAGACGAGAAGACCCTTTGGAGCTTAAGACATGAGATCACCTATGTCAAGGACCCAACACACTAGTCAAACTAAATAACAATTGATCTTAATCTTCGGTTGGGGCGACCACGGGAGAAAATAAAGCTCCCATGCGGACTGGGATACCCCCCTAAAATCAAGAGAGACACCTCTAAACAACAGAACTTCTGACCATGAAGATCCGGCTATCTGCCGACCAACGAACCAAGTTACCCCAGGGATAACAGCGCAATCCCCTTTCAGAGTCCATATCGACAAGGGGGTTTACGACCTCGATGTTGGATCAGGACATCCTAATGGTGTAGCCGCTATTAAGGGTTCGTTTGTTCAACGATTAAAGTCCTACGTGATCTGAGTTCAGACCGGAGCAATCCAGGTCAGTTTCTATCTGTAATGCCACTATTCCTAGTACGAAAGGACCGGAATGAGAGGGGCCCATGTCACTAAACACGCCCCACCACAACTTAATGTAATCAACTAAATTAAATAAAAGGAGGGCACAAACCCAAATCAAGATAAGATTATTAAGATGGCAGAGCCCGGTAACTGCAAAAGGCCTAAGCCCTTTCTCCCGAGGGTTCAAATCCCCCTCTTAATTATATGACCCCACTAATCACCCACCTAATTAACCCCCTAACCCACATTATACCAGTACTACTAGCAGTAGCCTTCCTAACCCTAATCGAACGAAAAGTCCTAGGATATATACAACTACGAAAAGGCCCAAACGTCGTCGGACCATATGGACTCCTACAACCCATCGCAGACGGTATCAAACTATTCATCAAAGAACCCATCCGCCCAGCTACCTCCTCCCCCTTCCTATTTCTCATCACCCCTATAATAGCCCTAACACTAGCCATGTTACTATGAACCCCTATACCCATTCCCTACCCCTTAACAGAACTAAATCTAGGCATATTATTTATTTTAGCCCTATCCAGCCTAGCAGTGTATTCAATCCTAGGGTCGGGCTGAGCCTCCAACTCAAAATACGCACTAATTGGGGCCTTACGAGCCGTCGCACAAACCATCTCCTATGAAGTTAGCCTTGGACTAATCTTATTATCCGTAATTATCCTGACCGGAGGCTTTACCCTACAAACATTTAACACAGCCCAAGAAACAACCTGATTAATTCTACCAACCTGACCTTTAGCCGCCATATGGTATATTTCAACACTAGCAGAAACAAACCGGGCCCCCTTCGACCTAACAGAGGGGGAATCAGAATTGGTTTCAGGTTTCAATGTAGAATATGCCGGAGGCCCATTTGCCCTATTCTTCCTAGCCGAATACGCCAACATTCTACTAATAAACACACTATCAACAATCCTATTTATAGGTACCACCCACACCCCCACTATCCCAGAAATTACCTCAACAGCTACCATAACAAAAGCTGCTTTACTGTCTATATTATTTTTATGAATCCGTGCCTCATACCCACGATTCCGATATGACCAACTAATACATTTAGTGTGAAAAAACTTCCTACCTCTAACTCTAGCCCTAATTCTATGACACACCTCCCTGCCCATCGCACTAAATGGACTACCACCCCAACTATAGTCAAATGGAGCCGTGCCTGAATGCCTAAGGACCACTTTGATAGAGTGACCAACGGAGGTTAAAATCCCCCCAGCTCCTAGAAAGAAGGGACTCGAACCCATATCGCGGAGATCAAAACTCCAAGTGCTCCCCTTACACCACTTTCTAGTAAGATCAGCTAAAATAAAGCTTTTGGGCCCATACCCCAAAAATGTAGGCTAGAATCCTTCTCTTACCAATGAGTCCATACACCACCACAATCATACTGTCCAGCCTGAGCCTAGGCACAACCCTAACATTCATAACCTCCCACTGACTACTAGCATGAATAGGTCTTGAAATTAATACACTAGCAATCCTACCCCTCATAACCCAACATCACCACCCACGAGCAGTAGAAGCTGCCACCAAATACTTTCTAGTACAAGCCACTGCTGCAGCAACAATTCTATTCGCAAGTACTATCAATGCCTGAACCACAGGAGAATGAAACATCCACTGCCTATCAAACCCAATTGCCACTACCCTCATTACTATAGCACTAGCACTAAAAGTAGGACTAGCCCCCATACACTTCTGAATGCCCCCTATCATACAAGGACTAGACCTGACTACTGGACTTATTATAGCTACATGACAAAAACTAGCACCATTCGCATTAATTATCCAAACAGCCCCATTCACTCACCCCCAACTACCTATGGCCCTAGGACTCCTGTCTGTCATTATTGGAGGATGAGGGGGCCTAAATCAAACACAACTACGAAAGATCATGGCATACTCATCAATCGCCCACCTAGGATGAATAATTATAATAACACAACTCAAACCACAACTAACTATCCTAGCCCTCTCCACATACATTATTATAACATCAGCAACCTTCCTGACCCTAAAAATAACATCCTCAATAAAAATCAACACACTCGCAATAGCCTGAACCAAAATACCCATCATCACAGCCACCACTGCTTTAACACTACTATCTCTAGGCGGACTCCCACCACTAACAGGATTCATACCAAAATGACTAATTCTACAAGAACTCAACATGCAAAAACTCCCCCTAACAGCTACCCTAATAACACTTGGCGCACTACTCAGCCTATATTTCTACCTACGACTATGCTACTCCATAACCCTAACAATTGCCCCCAACACAAACAACTCTTTAACCCCCTGACGATTACAAAATACACAAAACACCACCCCCCTGGCCATTTCTACAACCTCCGCCCTACTAATGCTACCCCTCACCCCCCTGGCCCAAGCACTAATAAACTAGAGACTTAGGATAACACAGACCAAAAGCCTTCAAAGCTTTAAGCAGGAGTCAAAATCTCCTAGTCCCTGTATAAGACTTGCAGGACCCTACCCCACATCTTCTGAATGCAACTCAGACACTTTAATTAAGCTAAAGCCCTCCTAGATGAGAAGGCCTCGATCCTACAAACCCCTAGTTAACAGCTAGGTACTCAAACCAGCGAGCATTCATCTACTTCCCCCGCCTCCCCTCAAAAAGGCGGGGAAAGCCCCGGCGGGAAATTAGCCGGCTACTTCGGATTTGCAATCCGAAATGTTAAACACCACGGAGCTTGATAGGAAAAGGACTTAAACCCTTGTTTGTGGGGCTACAACCCACCGCCTGAACTCTCGGCCATCCTACCTGTGACGATCACACGCTGATTTTTCTCAACCAACCATAAAGACATTGGCACCCTTTATCTAGTATTTGGTGCTTGAGCCGGAATAGTTGGCACAGCCCTTAGCCTCCTGATTCGAGCAGAGCTAGCCCAACCTGGCACCCTTTTAGGCGACGATCAAATCTATAATGTTATCGTTACTGCCCATGCCTTCGTCATAATTTTCTTTATAGTAATGCCAATTATAATCGGGGGCTTTGGAAATTGACTTGTACCCCTAATAATTGGAGCCCCAGATATAGCATTCCCCCGAATAAATAACATAAGCTTCTGACTTCTACCCCCCTCCTTACTACTTCTGCTTGCCTCTTCTGGAGTAGAAGCGGGCGCAGGAACAGGATGAACTGTTTATCCCCCCCTCGCCGGAAACTTAGCACATGCAGGAGCCTCCGTAGATCTAACTATCTTTTCCCTTCATCTTGCGGGAATTTCATCTATTCTCGGAGCCATTAACTTTATCACAACAATTATCAATATAAAGCCACCAGCAATTTCACAATACCAAACACCCCTATTTGTTTGAGCTGTCCTAATTACAGCGGTATTACTACTACTTTCCTTGCCAGTTCTGGCCGCTGGTATTACAATACTTTTAACCGACCGAAACCTGAACACTACCTTCTTTGACCCCGCAGGAGGGGGAGACCCAATTCTCTATCAACACCTATTCTGATTTTTCGGCCACCCAGAAGTATACATTTTAATCCTGCCAGGATTTGGAATAATCTCCCACATCGTAGCCTATTACGCCGGGAAAAAAGAACCCTTTGGATACATAGGTATGGTATGAGCCATAATAGCCATTGGCCTGCTAGGGTTTATTGTCTGAGCCCACCACATATTCACAGTAGGAATAGACGTAGATACTCGAGCATACTTTACATCTGCAACAATAATCATCGCGATCCCAACAGGCGTAAAAGTATTTAGCTGACTTGCAACACTACACGGAGGATCCATTAAATGAGAAACCCCTATACTGTGGGCCCTAGGTTTTATCTTTTTATTCACTGTGGGGGGTTTAACTGGAATTGTTCTGGCCAACTCATCCCTAGACATTGTTCTACACGACACCTACTACGTAGTTGCCCACTTCCACTATGTCCTATCAATAGGAGCAGTATTTGCCATTATAGGCGCATTCGTACACTGATTTCCCCTATTTACAGGATATACAATACACGACACATGAACAAAAATCCACTTTGGCACAATATTTGCAGGTGTAAACCTTACCTTCTTCCCACAACACTTCCTAGGACTAGCAGGCATACCACGACGATACTCAGATTACCCTGATGCCTACTCACTATGAAATATTATCTCATCAATTGGCTCTCTTATTTCCCTAGTAGCAGTCGTAATATTCCTATATATCTTATGAGAAGCTTTCACTGCTAAACGAGAAGTACTTTCCGTAAAACTTGCCCCCACAAATGTAGAATGACTACACGGATGCCCACCCCCTTACCACACATTTGAAGAACCCGCCTTCGTACAAGTACAAACAAGTTAACGAGAAAAGAGGGAATTGAACCCCCATAAACTGGTTTCAAGCCAGCCACATAACCACTCTGCCACTTTCTTCAATAAGATGTTAGTAAAACATATTACATCGCCTTGTCGAGACAAAATTGTAGGTTTAAACCCTGCACATCTTAAGCTTCACAGCTTAATGGCACACCCCACTCAACTAGGATTCCAAGACGCAGCCTCCCCTGTAATAGAAGAACTTCTACACTTCCACGACCATGCCTTAATAATTGTTTTCCTAATCAGCACCCTAGTACTATACATTATTGTTGTAATAGTTACCACCAAACTTACTAACAAATATATTTTAGACTCACAAGAAATTGAAATCGTATGAACTATTTTACCAGCAATCATTCTTGTATTAATCGCCCTACCATCACTACGAATCCTCTACCTAATGGACGAAGTTAACGACCCACACCTTACCGTAAAAGCCATGGGCCATCAATGATACTGAAGCTACGAATACACTGACTACGAAAATTTAGCCTTCGACTCTTATATAGTCCCAACACAAGACCTACTACCAGGCCAATTCCGACTACTAGAAACAGACCACCGAATAGTGATTCCAATGGAATCCCCTATTCGAGTATTAATCTCAGCTGAAGATGTATTACACTCCTGAGCTGTCCCAGCATTGGGGGTTAAAATAGACGCCGTCCCAGGACGGCTAAACCAAACATCCTTCATCACCTCTCGACCCGGTGTATTCTACGGACAATGTTCCGAAATCTGTGGGGCCAACCACAGCTTTATACCCGTGGTTGTAGAAGCTGTACCTTTAGAATACTTTGAAAACTGGTCCTCAATTATACTTGAAGAAGCCTCATCGGAAAGCTAAACCAGGGACTAGCGTTAGCCTTTTAAGCTAAAGAATGGTGACTCCCCGCCACCTCCAATGACATGCCACAATTAAACCCCACCCCATGATTTGCAATCCTTGTATTCTCATGATTAATCTTCCTAGCGGTACTCCCCAAAAAAGTATTAAATCACACATTTCCGAATGGAATTACAACCACTGACACCAAAAAACTTAAATCAAACACCTGAAACTGACCATGGCACTAAACCTATTTGACCAATTCATAAGCCCCACACACCTGGGAATCCCCCTAATTACTATTGCACTCACATTACCATGAATCCTCTTCCCCGCCCCCACCAGTCAATACCAAAACAACCGACTCATCTCCATACAAAACTGACTTATTAAATCATTTATGCGACAACTACTCACACCACTAAACCAAAGCGGACATAAATGAGCTATAATCCTGACCTCCCTAATAATATTTATTCTCACACTTAATGTCCTAGGTCTACTCCCCTACACATTTACACCTACAACTCAACTATCATTAAACATAGGCCTAGCCGTCCCACTCTGACTATCAACTGTACTTATTGGCCTACGAAACCAGCCCACAGCAGCCCTAGGCCATCTCCTGCCAGAAGGAACTCCAATTCCACTAATCCCAATCTTAATCATTATCGAAACAATCAGCCTATTTATTCGACCCCTGGCCCTAGGAGTGCGACTGACAGCCAACCTAACAGCTGGACACCTACTAATTCAACTAATCTCTGCCGCAACTATTACACTCCTCCCAGCAATAATAGTAATGGCAGTACTCACCACTACTCTACTAGTACTCCTAACACTACTAGAAATTGCAGTAGCTATCATCCAGGCCTACGTATTCATCCTACTATTAAGCCTCTACCTACAAGAAAACGTATAATGACTCACCAAGCACATGCATATCATATGGTAGACCCCAGTCCATGACCGTTAACCGGCGCAGTAGCTGCCCTCTTAATAACATCAGGCCTAGCAGTCTGATTTCACTTCCACTCAACAACACTAATATCCCTAGGCCTAACACTACTGATATTAACAATATATCAGTGATGACGAGACATTGTACGAGAAGCTACATTTCAGGGCCACCACACCCCCCCCGTACAAAAAGGTTTACGATATGGTATAATCCTTTTCATCACCTCCGAAGTCTTCTTCTTCCTAGGATTCTTTTGAGCCTTTTACCACTCCAGCCTTGCCCCTACCCCCGAACTAGGTGGATATTGACCTCCCGCTGGAATTACAACATTAGACCCGTTCGAAGTGCCCCTTCTCAACACCGCAGTCCTCCTGGCATCAGGGGTCACAGTTACCTGAGCCCACCACAGCCTCATGGGGGGAGAACACAAACAAGCAATTCAATCTCTTGCCCTAACAGTTCTACTGGGGTTCTACTTCACAGCCCTTCAAACCATAGAATATTACGAAGCCCCATTCACCATCGCAGACGGAGTATATGGCTCAACATTCTTTGTAGCAACAGGTTTCCACGGGCTGCACGTCATTATTGGATCCAGCTTCCTCACTGTATGCTTCCTACGACAAATCCAACATCATTTCACATCAGAACACCATTTTGGATTTGAAGCAGCCGCCTGGTACTGACACTTCGTGGATGTCGTGTGATTATTCCTATATATCTCTATTTACTGATGAGGATCATATCTTTCTAGTATAAAGTTAGTACAAGTGACTTCCAATCACCCAGACTTGGTTAAAACCCAAGGAGAGATAATGAACTTAATTATAACTATACTAGCCATCTCCACAATACTATCCTCAGTACTAGCTCTATTATCATTCTGACTACCCCAGATAAGTCCTGACACAGAAAAACTATCCCCCTACGAATGCGGCTTCGATCCATTAGGATCAGCTCGACTTCCCTTCTCACTTCGATTCTTTCTAGTCGCCATTCTGTTCCTGCTATTTGACCTAGAAATTGCTCTCCTACTACCACTACCCTGAGGCAACCAACTACCAAACCCCGTTTATACCCTTACATGAGCTACAATTATCCTAATATTGCTCACAATAGGCTTAATCTATGAATGACTACAAGGAGGCCTAGAATGAGCTGAGTAGAGAGCTAGTCTAAACACAAGACCTCTGATTTCGACTCAGAAAATCATGGTTTGACCCCACGGCTCCCTCATGACCCACGTATACTTTACCTTTACCTCAACATTCACACTAGGACTAATAGGCCTAGCCTTCCACCGATCACACCTAATATCGGCCCTATTATGTTTAGAAAGCATAATATTATCTCTATTTATTGCCCTTGCCCTATGAACACTACAATTAGAATCAACCGCCTTTTCAGCCGCCCCTATCCTACTACTCGCCTTCTCAGCCTGTGAAGCAAGCGCCGGCCTTGCCTTACTAGTTGCTACAGCTCGAACTCACGGCACAGACCAACTAAAATCTTTAAACTTACTACAATGCTAAAAATCTTGATCCCAACCATAATGCTTTTCCCAACAATCTGATTTTCCCCCCCCCAATGATTATGAACTAATACAACCCTTCAAAGCCTAATCATTGCATTAATTAGCTTCACCTGAGCTAACTGACCACTAGAGGCCGGTTGAACAACCTCCAGCCAACACATGGCCACAGACCCCTTATCAACACCACTACTAATCCTCACCTGCTGACTTCTACCCCTTATAATCATAGCTAGCCAAAACCACATTAAAACTGAACCAATCAACCGCCAACGAAGCTATATTACTATACTAACCTCCCTTCAAGCCTTCTTAATCTTAGCATTTGGTGCCACCGAAATCATCATATTTTATGTAATATTTGAAGCAACCCTAATTCCGACCCTAATTATCATCACCCGCTGAGGAAATCAAGCCGAACGACTAAATGCCGGAACATACTTCCTATTCTATACATTAACAGGCTCATTACCACTACTAGTAGCCCTATTATTACTTCAACAAAACACAGAAACCCTCTCAATGCTCATTATCCAATATACACAACCTCTAACCCTCACTACTTGAGGGGACAAAATCTGATGGGCAGGCTGCCTAATTGCCTTCCTAGTAAAAATACCTCTATATGGCGTCCACCTCTGACTACCAAAAGCCCACGTAGAGGCCCCAGTAGCAGGATCAATAGTACTCGCAGCAATCTTACTAAAACTAGGCGGATATGGCATAATACGAATAATAGTCATTTTAGACCCCCTATCAAAAGACCTAGTATACCCCATTATTGCTTTAGCCCTCTGAGGAGTAATTATAGCTAGCTCTATCTGCCTACGACAAACAGACCTAAAATCCCTAATCGCTTACTCATCCGTCAGCCATATAGGGCTGGTGGCTGGTGGCATCCTAATTCAAACCCCATGAGGCTTCACCGGAGCACTAGTACTAATAATCGCCCACGGTTTGGCCTCCTCCGCTTTATTCTGTCTGGCCAACACCACATACGAACGAACCCACAGCCGAACTATAATCTTAACCCGAGGACTACAAATTATATTCCCATTAACCGCTGTCTGATGACTTATATCCAACCTCGCAAATTTAGCACTACCCCCCTTACCGAACTTAATAGGTGAACTAATAATTATCACCGCTATATTCAACTGATCCCCGTGAACCCTTATAATAACAGGAACGGGAACCCTAATTACCACTGCCTACTCTCTATATCTATTCTTAATGACACAACGAGGCCCACTCCCACTACACATCACCAACCTACAACCCTTTCACACACGAGAACACCTATTAATTACACTCCACCTATTACCAATCATACTCCTCATTACAAAACCCGAACTCATATGGGGATGGTGGTATTGTAGATATAGTTTAACAAAACATTAGATTGTGATTCTAAAAATAGGGGTTAAACCCCCCTTATCCACCGAAAGAGGCCCGCAGCAAAAAGGATTGCTAATCCTTTACCCCGCAGTTAAACTCCGCGGCTCATTCACCCCGCTTCTAAAGGATAATAGTTATCCATTGGTCTTAGGAACCAAAAACTCTTGATGCAACTCCAAGTAGAAGCTATGCTAAATAACATTATAACCACATCCACACTCCTCACCCTTATAACCCTCACATGACCCCTAATAATAACCCTTAACCCAAAAACCCTCAACCAAAACTGAGCCACCAAGCACATCAAAAATACTGTAAGCACCGCATTCTTCATCAGCCTTATTCCCCTAACCATTTTCCTAGATCAAGGAACAGAAACCATCACTACCACATGAAATTGAATAAACACTACAAACTTTGACATCAACATTAGCTTTAAATTTGACCACTATTCATTAATCTTTATCCCCACTGCCCTATACGTCACATGATCAATTTTAGAATTTGCAACATGATACATACACACCGACCCTCACCTAAACCAATTCTTTAAATACCTGCTACTATTCCTCGTAGCCATAATTATCCTAGTCACCGCCAACAACTTATTTCAACTATTTATTGGGTGAGAGGGCGTGGGAATCATGTCCTTTCTACTAATCGGATGATGACATGGCCGAATAGATGCCAACACGGCAGCCCTCCAAGCAGTATTATACAATCGAATTGGGGACATCGGACTAATCCTAACTATCACATGAATTACAACAAACCTCAACTCCTGAGAACTCCCACAAATCTTTCTACTATCCAAAGACCTTAACATAACAACCCCCCTAATAGGAATTATCCTAGCAGCTACCGGAAAATCTGCCCAATTTGGACTCCACCCCTGACTACCCTCAGCCATAGAAGGCCCAACCCCAGTCTCAGCTCTACTGCACTCAAGCACAATAGTGATTGCTGGAATTTTTTTACTAATCCGACTACACCCCCTAATAGAAAATAACCAGCTGGCCCTAACCACCTGCCTATGCCTAGGAGCCATAACAACCTTATTCACCGCCACCTGCGCACTAACACAAAACGACATCAAGAAAATTGTAGCATTCTCAACATCAAGTCAACTAGGACTAATAATAGTCACCATTGGACTCAACCAACCCCAACTAGCCTTCCTACACATCTGCACCCACGCCTTCTTCAAAGCTATACTATTCCTTTGCTCTGGGGCTATTATCCACTCCCTAAACAACGAACAAGACATTCGAAAAATAGGAGGACTACACAAACTAATACCCCTCACCTCTTCATGTCTTATCATTGGAAGCCTCGCACTCACAGGAATACCATTCTTAGCAGGCTTTTTCTCAAAAGACGCAATCATTGAAGCTCTCAACACCTCACACTTAAACGCCTGAGCCCTAACCATGACGCTAATCGCTACCTCATTCACAGCAGTTTATAGCTTCCGAATTATCTTCTACGTAACCATAGGCTCCCCCCGATTCTCACCACTATCCCCAATCAATGAAAATCATAAAGCAATGACTGCACCCTTAGAACGTCTAGCCTGAGGAAGCATTATTGCAGGACTGATCATCACCTCAAACTTCCTACCATCAAAAATTCCAACTACTACTATAACCCCCTCCCTAAAATTAACCGCACTAATTATTACAACCGTAGGATTCATTATTGCTCTAACACTAACTACCACAACCTCCAAACAAATCAAAATCACCCCCACCCTAACACTACATAAATTCTCCAACATACTAGGGTTTTTTCCACACATCACCCACCGATTCATACCCAAACTCAGCCTAACACTAGGTAAACAAGCCACCAAAATTGACCGACAATGACTAGAAATCACCCCCAAAAGCCTTCAACCACTACATCACCACCTAAGCTCATCATTTAATAGCACTAACACCAATATAATCAAAATATACCTAACACTATACCTAATCTCCACAGCCCTAACCCTAATTTTCCTAACCACACTTTAAACAGCTCGAAGCGCACCACGACTTAAACCCCGAGTCAACTCTAACACCACAAACAGACACAACAGCAACACTCAAGCACACACTACTAACATGCCCCCCCCAACAGAATACATAAAAGAAACCCCCCCCACATCTCCCCGCACCATAAAAAACTCCTTAAACTCATCCACAACAACCCAATACCCACCATACTCCACTCAAAAAAGCCAAACTACCAACCCAACACCCAACAAGTATATCAAAACATAAACCTTAACTGGCCCTACTCCCCACGCTTCCGGAAAAGGCTCAGCTGCCAAAGCCGCCGAATAAGCAAAAACCACCAACATTCCACCTAAATAAATTAAAAATAATATTAGACCAATTAACGACCCACCACATCCAACCAATAAGATACACCCAGCCCCAGCCGCCATCGCCAAACCTAAAGCTGCAAAATAAGGCGCCGGATTAGAAGCAACCCCAACAAACCCAACCACTAATCCCAACAAAAACAAATCAAGAAAATATACCATAATTCTCACCAGGACTTTAACCAGGATTAATGACTCGAAAAACCACCGTTATAATTCAACTATAAGAACCAATGATCACCCGAAAAACACACCCCCTACTCAAAATCCTTAACAACGCATTAATTGACCTCCCCGCTCCATCAAACATCTCCGCATGATGAAATTTCGGCTCTCTCCTATTACTTTGCCTAATAATACAAATCCTAACAGGATTATTCCTAGCAATACATTACACCTCCGACATCTCAACTGCCTTCTCATCCGTAATCCACATCTGTCGAGATGTAAACTACGGCTGAACTATCCGAAACCTACACGCAAACGGAGCTTCTTTCTTCTTCATCTGCATCTACATCCACATTGGGCGAGGACTATACTACGGCTCCTACTTATATAAAGAAACCTGAAATATTGGGGTCGTATTACTACTACTAATGATAATAACAGCATTCGTCGGATACGTACTACCATGAGGCCAAATATCATTTTGAGGTGCCACAGTAATTACAAACCTATTATCAGCAATCCCCTACACAGGGAACACCCTAGTCCAATGAATCTGAGGCGGCTTCTCCGTAGACAATGCAACACTAACACGATTTTTCACATTTCACTTCCTTCTCCCATTCGCAGTCATTGCAACTACAGTAATACACGCCCTATTTCTACATGAAACAGGATCTAATAACCCCACCGGCCTAAATTCTAACACAGACAAAATCTCATTCCACCCATACTTCTCCTATAAAGATGCACTAGGCTTCATAATCCTAACCACAACCCTAGCATCCTTAGCGCTATTCTCACCTAACCTATTAAGCGATCCAGAAAACTTCACCCCCGCCAACCCCCTAGTCACCCCCCCACATATTAAACCAGAATGATACTTCCTATTTGCCTACGCCATCCTACGATCTATTCCCAACAAACTAGGTGGAGTTTTAGCACTACTATTCTCAATCATGGTATTAATAATAGTACCCCTCCTCCACACCTCAAAACAACAAGGAACCGCCTTCCGCCCCCTAACCCAACTCCTATTCTGAACCCTTGTAGCAGACGTACTCATCCTCACCTGAATTGGAGGCATACCAGTCGAACACCCCTTCATCATTATTGGCCAGATCGCCTCCTTCCTCTATTTCTCACTATTTCTAGTCTTTTACCCATTAATAGGATGACTAGAAAACAAACTACTTAACTTCAACTGCCCTAGTAGCTAAAACATAAAGCACCGGTCTTGTAAGCCGGAAATCGAAGGTTAAAATCCTTCCTAGCGCCAGAAAAGAGAGATTCTAACTCCCACCTCTAGCTCCCAAAGCTAGAATTCTCAGTTGAACCATTTTCTGTAGAACAACAATTGTTCGACTGACATTAATGTCCTATGCTCTAGTACATAATATGCATAACTCAGCACCATGTTTTAGTACATATTATGTATTATATTACATTATGGTTTAATACATTACACCAACAATCGACACTTAACCAATTTAAACATTACTCCTTACAATTATTTAATCTGATCAGCAGGGTTACTAATTGTAGATAAGGCAAGAACTCCTTTATACAAGAAATGGACCAACCAAGAATTAGAATTTAAAATCCGCATTTAGCTTACATATATAAGGAACTTCCAAATTAATTTAACTAACCCCTACGGGGCAGTGAGAAACCATCAATCGTTTATATCTTAAGATACAACATTAATGATAGGGTCAGGGACAAAACTAGTGGGGGTAACACAAATTGCACTATTACTGGCATCTGGTTCCTATTTCAGGGCCATATCAATTATTATCCCAATAAACTTGAATTGTACCCGGCATAAGTTAATGGTGTCGTACTTTATAGCAAAAACCCCCCATGGAACAACCATCTATAGGCATATGGTATTTTTTTTTTTTCGGTGGTTTTCACATGACATTTCCAGTGTTTAACCCAATAAACAACAAGGGAGTACACAAAATATGGCACACAAGAGTTAGTGTAATGATATAATGACATAATATTAAGGCACCACATTATTTTATATCAAGTGCATAACTGTATTCTTTATTCCACATACTACTCTAAGATCTCCCCCCCGCCTCGCGCGCGGCAAACCCCCCTACCCCCCTACGCCGAAAGAGTCCTAGTTATTCCTGCCAAACCCCTAAAACAGGCAAGGCTCGATCAGCATCATCAATGAGTTGAAGTGTGTATTGATATATAGTGTTATAAATTTGCATCACACTATATA